ACTCTTTCGAGAAAAATGAGACATCTAAGTCATACAAGTAAAGAGCTCTATTCATTGATAAGAAAAAGAGAAAACGTGAAGATAAAAAACGTGAACGAGGATAGGGAAATCGATTCCTGGCTCGTGAACAGTGATTTGTTTGTTGAGGAAGAATTCTTTCATATTCTCTACGACAGAATGTTCATGTTAACGACAAAAAAAAGCATTGATCCAATTCTATGGAGTTTGACTCATAGTGATCATTTATCAACTCATTTATCAAAGAATGACTCTGGTTATCAAATGATTGAACAACCGGGAGCAATTTACTTACGATACTTAGTTGACATTCATAAAAAGTCTCTATGGAATTATGAGTTCAATACATCCTGTTTAGCAGAAAAACGGGTCTTCCTTGCTCATTATCAGACAATCACTTATTCCCAAACTTCGTGTGGGACTAATACTTTTCATTTCCCATCTCATGGAAAACACTTTTCGCTCCGCTTATTATCCCCCTCTAGGGGGGTTTTAGTGATAGGTTCTAGAGGAACTGGACGATCCTATTTGGTCAAACACCTAGCGACAAACTCCCATCTTCCTTTCATTAGGTTAGCTGTGAGCGAGCTCCTGAATAACAATCCTAAATTTCGTTGGATTGAGCCGGAGGACTCTTGGGCTCTTTTTGACGATTTCTGGGAGCATGGTACGTACTATGAGAATCTAGTAGGTGATGGTAGGGACTATATTATTGATACTATTGATGCTAGTGACGATATTGATATTGATATTGATATTGATGATAGGGCCGATATCGATTTTGATAAGGAGGAGGAACTGCTAATTAGGGAATCAGATGAAGAAAGAAAAAATCCTATCAAGGTCGAAGAAAAATACCGATCCGAGCAATTCGAAGAGGACCTCGAATTGGCAAAAATAATCTCTCCTTGCATAATATGGATTCCAAACATTCATGATCTGAATTTGACGGAGTCGACTTCCTTAGCCGCCGGTCTATTCGTGAACAAGTACTCTGAAAGATGTTCCACTAGAGATATTCTTGTTATTGCATCGACTCATATTCCCCAAAAAGTGGACCCCAGTCTAATATCTCCGAATAGATTAAATCGGTGCATTAAGGTACGAAGGTTTTTTATTCCACAAAAAGAAAAGCACGTTTTCACTCTTTTATATACTAGGGGATTTCACCCTCACTTGGAAAAGAACGCATTCGGGTCCATAACCCTGGCTTCCAGTGCACGAGATCTTAGACCACTTATCAATGACGCCCTATTGATTGGTATTTCACAGAAGAAATCAATTATAGACACTAATACAATTAGGTGCGCTCTTCATAGAGAAACTTGGGAGTTCCAAACCCAGACAAGATGGGTTCCGGATTCTTCGATCCTTTTCTATCAGATAGGAAGGGCTGTAGTACAAAAAGTACTTCTAAGTGATTGCCTAAGTAATTACCTCATAGATCCTCTATCTATCTATATGAAGAAGAGATCATATACGGGCGGTGCGGAAGGGGATTCTTCTTTGTACAAATGGTACTTCGAACTTGGAACGAGCCTCAAGCTATTAACGATACTTCTTTATCTTTTGAGTTGTTCTGCCGGATCGGTCGCTCGAGATCTTTGCTATCTACCCGGACAAGACAGGATCAAACTCTTTGAGAGTTGGAGGGATTCTGCTCTATTTCATCGGCTATTAAGAATCCTTTTAGAAGTATTAGCATTAGAAGGCCCTCTGATGGGATCTTCACGGACAGAAAAAGATTGCAGTCAGTTTGATAATGATCGAGTGCCATTCCCTTTTCGGCCCGAGCCGAGGAAGCTCTTAGCTATTCAGAGATTTCTCTCTGAAAAAGACGAATGGGAGTTGGCAGAAGGGAAGGAAGAAGGAATCCTTCAAACGCCGCAAGAGATAGAGGGGCACATAGTTTCGGCTCCTAGAATATGGCGCCCTTGGTTCTGTCTACTTGATGGCCTGGATAGGCCCGTTGAATTTTTGGAATTGGGATATCCCTATTGCTATGGATACAGGTCATTTCAGGGCAAGCAGATCATTTTTGATAACGAGGATGAGCTTGAAGAGAATGATTCGGAGTTCTTGCAGAGTTTCATCCCGAGATTTTCCGACGAACACGGCTTTTTTAAACTAAACCAATTCATTTGGGACCCTCCAGATCCGCTCTTTTTGCTATCCACAGATGAGTTCCCTGGCTCTGTGTTTTCATATCGAGAATTATTTGCAGACGAAGAACTTCGTATTGCCAAAACAACGCTTCGTACATTTAGGGCTCGCTGGCTTAGCAAGAAAACACAAAAAAGGCGCCTCGAATTGTTGATTAATCGTCAGAGATGGCTTAGACCCAATAGTGATGAATCTTTCCATTCTCAAATTCTATCCGAGATTTTTGAGTATTTATCAAATCTGTTCCTATCTAAGATAGGGCTATTGGATCAAACGACAAAGATATTGTTCAGAAAAAGATGGGTTTTCCCGGATGAAA